ACTTCAGTGTAGCATATATAGCGGCATACCCCTTTGACCTAGGTGGAAAAGAGATCTATTGATACCCACCATCAGTTTACCCAGAAGCTGAGGGTGGAGGGAACAGGGGGCCTTGCGCCTAGGCCAGTCCCGACCTTCGTTAGCTATATGCAACTAAAGTAGTTCCATACCCACCAGACCTAGTGGAGTACCCACGATGACGTATCTGGGGAGACAGCAGCGGATACAGATTTACCATAAGCAAAGGCGGCTACTGAGGCAGAGGCAGAACCCGCATAGGCGGAGGTACCACCACCGGTAGCTACGGTAGTACCATAGGCGAAGGCGGGGGAAGCACCCACACAAGGTACGGAGAGGGCATAGCCAGTGCGGTTGACTCTTCCGATTCCGCAGTGGATGGAGCTGGTCCAGTTCCTTATGCCCCAGATTCAGATCCAGATCGTGATCGAGACCTAGTTCCCACCGATGATCGTAAGCGTGATCCAAGCCCTCGTGAGCGAGATCCATCCATATCCTATAGTCAAAACCCACAAGGGTTGGTGTGGCCTTTAGCCCAGCATATCCATTTCCAGGCCCGGTAAAGGCAAGGGCATCACCCCACCCATTCCCTGGCCGGGCCGAGAGAGATACGGCTAGCCGGCAGCTCAGCTCGCGTACTTCGGTTACCTCGGGCAAGGGAGAACGCGGGCGACGGTCTGGTCGAGGGGATCAAACACATGCATGGTCAACAAGCGTGGTCATAAGCAAAGCTTAGTCCATGGTTTTCGGACCCGTCGGTATATGGAATAAGCTAGTAAGTGACGGTGGAGGACAGGTGGCTCGGTGCTCATGGTTATCGCTCGGCTCACTCATAGGTTATTCGGAGTCCGGATTTGAAGGATTTCGGTCCTACCCATACCTAGTTCCATCTCTGGTATTTCGAACGTGTTTAGCGATGATTCCCCCATCGATCTGAGAGTGGGTAGGCTCACTCGGATGGGCATATGGTTTCGCAAAGTGGTTGGCTGCTCCCACTCGGTTCACGTCCTTTCCCGGGTACTTCTCCCCATCTCTGTTGCACCTTACGTATACGGCCGGGTAGCTTCCTCAAACTCAGTTTCGAGCTACGGGGCACTCGAACCTCCGCTGAGAAACCATAGCCCGAGCTAGCTTCCTTGCCGTATCCACAGTTGCAGCCTCTGCTTCCCCGCCCGGTACTTGAATTTCGTATTCGGTAGAAATGCCTTCGCGAGCTTATTCATGAAGGGACATCGAGTGCAATCTGTTCCTCGCCCTCGTCCACTAGACATGCTACCTCGATTTTAGCGACCCATGCTATATAAGTAGGTCCCGTGCCGTGCCACCTAGCTCTGCATAGATTGGTCGGGTAGGTGTGCCGATTCACCCCAAACAACCAGGAAGGGGGTCTCTGGCCTTTATCTCTGTGATGATACTACGACGGCTGGTTCTTGTGCCCGCTGTGTCCCTCCCTCGCTCTGTCCCCGACTCTTGTGAGCCTGGTGCCTGACTATTGGATTGGCGCCGTTGTTTGCCTGAGCCTGTGAAGGCGGTAGAAACGATCGCTACCATCTTGCACTCAATCGAAAGGACCCTGCCTATTATACCAAAAAAGGGCTTCGATTGGCCCCGTGCATTAAAGATATAAGGGATGAGGCTTTCGATCAAGAAACCTGGCACTCCCGAGTGCTAGCCGACACACAACTTCCTATAGACAACCATAGCCATCGCTTCCTCTCCTTTCAGTCGAGCGAGCTATCGCTTCCTTCTCACCCAATCTGTTCTTAGTCCAACCTGGTTCTCACTCGGCGTTAACTAAGTAGGTCTCAGCCCTTCTTTCTCCGTTTCAGGTATGACGCTCTCCCTCCCTCTATATTGATTGACCATCAGACTGATTTTTAAAGGAGAACGAACTCCTTCGAATTCTGTATAAAGATCAGGCAACATAGAATGCCGAGTTAGAAGCTCGAGTTCAACGGCTTGTGGTTGTTAGGGATTCCCCCAGTGGGGTTAGGGAGGCGGCGGGGGTGCGAATAGACTAGTTGCATCGTTGTATCTCCCTTTCCTTGGGTCAGCTAGCTTTGAAGGTAGGGCACGGCAACATGGAATAGCTCGGCTCTCTCTGGCAGCTCTTTAAGGGGAGTGTAACGAAGTGATTCTCCTTGTGGGGAAGCCTTTAAGAGATAGGGGTGGAACGGTCTCATTAGCTGCCTTCCTATCCTTATGACTAATAGGAATGAATACCTTCCTCTCCCCTCCGTTAAGGCTTAGAGAAGAGAGATCTAATCTGCCATTAAGCCCCGGAGGGCACCTCGTCACTAGCTGCCTAGCTTTCCTGACTAATAGGAATAACTACCTTCTTTCTTTCCTTCTAGCTTTCGACTAACAAAGGCAAGGCAGCTAGGAAAGGAAAGAGGTATTAACCAGAGAGGAGAGTGGTTAAAGGCGGGTGTTCTCCAGTCGTGACTTGTTGGACTTATGACTCGCTTTAGCTGGATGGCGAAGCATGGAATCTGGCTAGCCTATCTAGTGACGTGGCCAGGAAGGATAGACACTACCGGAGTGGTCTTCTCCGAAGGCAACAAGCAGGAAAGGGAGATTAGATCACCAACCGGAGAGTCGTAGAAAGCCCCCCCTAACCCCCGGCGGGGGAACCAACCACCTTAAAGCCACTGAAGCCGTTCTGCTCGGGCCTCTTTTAGGAGAGTCCCTTCTCTCCACTAGTTGATAGCACCAAGGGAATTCCCAAGATGTGTTCCTTTATTCATCATTCTTAAAAAAGGAAGGATTCAATCCAGCAATGGGTTTCCCTACAGCTACCCGATACGAAAGCTTAAATACAGACCAGAAGCAAGAAAGGCCCTAAACGGGCAGGGTAAATGGTCCCTCTAACTAAAGCCAAGCTAAGCCAATGTCCCTTTCTTTCTTAGCCGTCTTCGGCCTCCAAACCTGACTTGACTTCCCACCTCTGTCGGAACCCTACCTAATTCTATCTATTCCCCGCGCGAAGACATCTCCTACTCAAAGATAGCAGAACGAGCAAGAAAGTTGACCCCAACGACAAACGAACCTACGGTACGGGCATTTTCGGGGAGTAGCCCGCTTCTTACTGAAAATTGTCCGGTCCGGTTCTTTCTTGAATGTGGAATCGTTTTTAGATGAGGTACACAATCGAGGGTGTACTATATGAAAGTGGAGTAACGGGTAGGGTAGATAAGTTGTTCATGTTGTAAATTTGATTCCTTTGTAGTTCCGATATTATATCGCTATTGAACGAGAAAGATACTGATTTTTTTTGCGATCGCAAGGATTCTTATTTATTTAATGCAATAAGTCCTCCATGCTATCCTCCGGAAGCCAGTTTCGTATAACGTACTGAGTGATGGTTGAATTTCTTCGACTTGCTTGCATCTTCTTTTCTTTAACGCAAGCAAGTGACGCTACGCTCCATTAATGAATGCTACCACACTTTTGATGTTCCTATGACGGAGAACCACACCGATAGACACTGACTTGTTTACCACTTCATTATATCTCGATAGATCGACGAAGTGAGTTTCGCGGTCTATATGAAGTTCTAGCTTTTCGCCTGTGACACTCTCCTTCCTCGGTTTGATACCAATTATTCTTAAGGCGGTTAGAGTGCAGGAAAGCTAGTCTTGCGAACATCATCACTTACGAGTGTTGAGTTATTAGATTGATCGCTCAAACTTCTTAGATGACTAAGGCAATCTTTACCAATAAGAATGGTAATATATGTATCATGATAGGAAAAATCATTCTATATGGTTGGATTTAAAGAAGCCGTGCTTTTCACTCTTGGTGAGTGAGTCACTCGTGAGTGAAGTTGTTATAAAATCATTCATTCTTTCTATCTTTTACGTATCTATAACAGCGAGTGAACTAGGTTTTTGATTCTATAATCTTTCAATCTTTCTATCTTATATCGGCGGATCTTCCAATTTATAAAAATCAAAATAGAACCATTTTCTTTCCACAATCATAGTAGTCATTTTGTCTTCATATCATATAGTTGACGACTCAATCAATTTGATAGTTAACACTATCATTCCCACTAAGATAGCAATGGGAATTGTACTTGATCGAGGAAGACTGCTACTCGAGGAAGCTCCCTGAGAAGGATTCCTAATTCTCAGGGGGTCAAATTGTTGAGTGATAGCTTGAATTTCTTCGTTTACATTTGTTGTTGGTAATGACGTCAGATTAGAACTCAAATCGATTCTAGAAATATGAGTCAAATCTATTCCATAGAAGAAGTGCTGCAAGAATGCTTCTTGCGCTTTTGCGAAAATTGGACACTTGGGGAGTCCCATACCACGGAAAGGGCACACATCAATAGGAACTACATTCGATAATGTAGGAGCCTGATTCATCAGCCATCCAGTTGTCGGATGAGCACAATGCAGCCCTACCGGATCAAGCGTCCAAAACAAAACAATATTTATACATATTAGTCCGCTAAACACCGCCAAAAAACGAAAATCCCATAAAGACGAGTACCTCAACGCTTCTGCAAGTGAAAAACTCTTTATGATGGGAGAAGGTTCTAAATTGAGAACATCCATAAGCCCTTTCGTTTTGCGTTCCGGAGACTTCCGAAGAAAATTTCTCTTTAAGAAAGGTGCCTTAGTATCTTCAGTTGATTGGAACATAGCATCTGATTGGAACATAGCATCACGAGCAAAACCAGCAGCAGTTAGAGTACCATGTAATAATGATGACGGTCTGAATTTTGGTAGTACTGGTGGCATTCGCAAGTGGACTGGCGATCTCGAAGATCGTAAGTGACTTAAACTTTCAATTGGCTTCCATTTTTTTTTATCTATCGCACTTGCCAATAGCGAGATTCTTGCTTAAAAGAACGTCACCACTACTACGTGAGCGAGCAACAGCCAATTGTTCGTTTAAGGAACGATTAAGAACTTGTTTTTTACCTGTTAAGATATGGAAAAGGGAAGACAAGTTGTTCATGATGGTTGATTTTATAAAATTAACTCTTATCTTTCTGGGCGAGTGAAGCCAGCTCCATTAAAAAAAAAAGAATCCTCGCACAGAAAGACTTTTAGCCTTTAATTTAAGGCTATTGGTACTTTCGAAAGCTATTAGTACTTTCGAAGGCTATTGGAGTATATTGCAGGGCGGTTAACCCATAAAAAGAAATTCTTTGTGGGAATAATCAAACTCAACTAAGGAACAGTTACTGAAAATGAAACCCCTATCTATACTAACTATATTAGGGCTTCATCAAACTAACTAACTATATATGCAATTAGTGACGTAAGATGATTGATATGCATGCTTGTTGTGACTTTTGAGTTCGCTAAGAGATTCTTTGTGCGAGGGGGTACTGTAGATTTCTCTCAAGTATCAGTCCGTGCCCTTAGGATGTCCAGATGGACTCTCGGGCTGGCTCTCCTTCGGGAGAAGTACCATAGAAAGTCTAATAGCGTACTTGCCCGATTAGGTGGAGCTGGTTACCGGACTTGTCAGTTCGCTACCACATCATCGTTCTCGACGATGGGAGCGATTGTTTGTGGTCTTGGACAAACCTGGCCGCGGTTCTCCACTCCCATTAGAGTTTTGGATTGGTCGGGGCGCACCCCTCAATCCGTCACGTCGAAGGGTCTGCTAGTGGATTTCATCCGACGTGAGTGAAAACCTAAGGAGTGGAGGTGACCTCCTGAGGAACTCACCTTTGATGGGGAGGTTGAAATGCTAGAGCATACCGTCAATTCGTAATTGGGTGAAGTTATGGCTTGAGCAGCTTCAATGGTACCACACGGTTGCTTTAAAACCAGACGTGCAGTTCCAAGAACTCTTCGAGGGGCCTGTTGTTGAGACCTCCTGGAAACGCCGTAATCAAAACCAATTTATATAAGTACGGCCTACTATGGAAGTGTTTCGACATAGTGACCTCAAGAGGGCTGTTCTATCGTCCACCAATACTGGATGATAGTCCAGTAGCCTTTCAAGGCTGGATCGTCGGGAGGTATTACTGGTCGCGATTTTATGCTGGCCCCGGTTGAGCTGACAACTCGGCCGCGGAAAACCGCCAAACCATGACGTATGTTAGCGCACCTGAAAAGACAATTGTCGTATATTCATGATCGAACTTCCGCGAGTTCGGTCATCCTGCATTCCTGCACTTCACCGACCTTCTCCAGCAAGAAGCGTATGAAAAAGCAAGGAAGGAGAGTGTCACATGCCAACGTTAGACTTGCGAGTACGCCAAAGCGGATCTGTCATTGACTAAATGGCTTAGTCAAGTACGTACCGGAGAGGTAGCTGAGTTCGTTAAGAGAATTTGCGTCAAGAAAGAAAGGTATACTAAGACGGCGGGACCTTAGATTCTTTCTTTTCATTTCACACGGGAACAGGGGAGTTGGCTAAATCCTAGTACCATGAAAAAAGGTAGCTTAAACTGTAAGGGGAAAACCGCCCATTTGAACGAGGTCCTCCCCTCTATTGTGCGGGATGACTTAGAACATTCGCATGTCTCATATCTTGTCAGAGACTTGCGAATGAATGGCCACGTATCAATCTTTTCTGAAGGACTTCTGTGACCCACCCATACCATAAGGTAAGGGTCAGTCATCCATTCGTACTATGATCAGTTATGGAAGGAAACAGGGGAGTTGGCTGATAAAGATGGACAGTCACGATCGCGTAATATCAATTTCGAGGCCTCGTCATCGAAAGCGGCTTCCAATTGCTCGGAAATTCTCAGCTATATGGGGGGCTTGGATGGTGAGCAAAAACAATTGATCAAGAAGTTGGTCAACTTTCGCATGAAAGAAGGTAAAAGAACGAGAGTTCGTGCTATTGTTTATCAAACTTTTCATCGCCCAGCTCAAACTGAACGTGATGTAATCAAACTTATGGTTGACGCCGTAGAGAATATAAAGCCCATATGCGAAGTGGAAAAAGTAGGAGTCGCAGGTACTATTTATGATGTCCCTGGGATTGTAGCCAGGGATCGTCAACAAACCTTAGCTATTCGTTGGATCCTTGAAGCAGCTTTCAAACGACGTATAAGCTACAGGAAAAGCAGCTTAGAGAAATGTTCATTTGCTGAGATACTGGATGCTTACCGAAAGAGGGGAATTGCACGTAAGAAAAGGGAGAATCTTCATGGACTGGCTTCCACCAATCGAAGTTTCGCGCATTTCAGATGGTGGTAAAGTGAGACCACATAAAGAGCTCTTCCTCATTCAGTCAGATTATTCAGTAAGATATGGTTTGACCCTTTTCCTTTTTGTTTGAATCTTCATATAGAAAGCCGGCCTTCCTCATACTCCTCCCTTCATTCATTGAGTTGGAGTCATCCATAGGAGGCCCGCCCGTTATGCATTGCATGAAAGAACCTTTCTTTGTATGACTTCTCTTTTGCCTCAGGTCGAATGAATACGAAAGGGAGATCAATCAAACAAAAAAATAGGCCATGAATGAAGAAGTAGTGGGCCTTTCACCCTCTTTCTAGTG